CAGGAGGATTATGAGACCAGACGATTTGAACCCGGTTTTGGGGGAGGCCTGCGTAATAGAACAAATAGCGTCCGGCTCCCGGTTTTGGGGGAGGCCTGCGTAATAGAACAAATAGCGTCCGGCTCTCTGAACGAAACCCTGATATTGGATTTGGACAGGATAATCTTCAAACAACTAGATTGTTTGCCGGTTAAGAACGAGGTCTTTTCGCACATAGCGAACGGAAGGCAAAAGGTTCTCTTTTGAAACGAAAGTCAAGGCCATGGAAGAGGATCTCTCTCACTCTGCCTTACAACAAGTAACGATTTATAAGAAGAACGAGAGCGTTCTGAACGAAACCATAAAAATAAAAATTTGCGACGACTTACGACTTGATATCGCAGATGTAGCCTTTTTTTGGGCGCTCAGCGGCAAGTCAGCCAGCTGGATTGTGCAGCGCATCCTTTCACGACTAAATGAGAATGGTTTCTAGGCGTGAAAGGGGTGCTAAACGGTTCGGGACATTTTAACTAAATTATATTATTATCTAAATGGTTGACTTAAAGCCATTATGAATGGCTTTAAGTCAACTCTTGTGACTGTTTCGACGAATGATTATCAAATCCGATTGATTCGAAGATGGATCAATAGTTGGTTTACATTATGAAAGAAATACGCGTATATGTTATATTAGCTAGTTAGATACGAATTAAAGATCTATCTAAAAAGATGGAAGAATTCAAAGAATGGGTCGGAACAAAGAAAGGTAAGAACGAAAATTGTATGGATTTCCAAAGGCTCTCTCGATAGAAAGTCAAAAAGAGATATTTAAGTAGTTTTGATGATGCAATAATATTTTTACTTGAATTCGAAGTTCGTAGTTATTTTGGTTGGATGAATGGTAGTGATGGAAGAATTCAGTCATAATTCATTGGTAGGTTGTATCATTAACCATTTATTTTTTTGGTACGAGGAACTTATCATGAATCCACTGGTTTCTGCCGCTTCCGTTATTGCTGCTGGATTGGCTGTAGGGCTTGCTTCTATTGGACCTGGAGTTGGTCAAGGTACTGCTGCGGGCCAAGCTGTAGAAGGTATCGCGAGACAGCCCGAGGCGGAGGGAAAAATACGAGGTACTTTATTGCTTAGTCTAGCTTTCATGGAAGCTTTAACAATTTATGGCCTGGTTGTAGCATTAGCACTTTTATTTGCGAATCCTTTTGTTTAATCTTAAGAAAGATGCTTTTTTTTGTCATTTTTTATTGCCTTGGCCTTGTGCTTTGCTTTTTCGAATTCTATCAAGATTTCATTCCTACCATTACTTATTCGTTGATAAAATAACCCACGGGAAGGGCTGATTTGCAGCTAATTCGCATGCCGACTCGCTTTCAGCCTTCCCCTTCGTAATCTAAGGAAGCCCTTTTAGGAAGGGGTACAACAAAGAGGGTAATTCACAATTTCGTCTAAAATCGAATAGATTTGTGAGTCGATTTAGAAATCAAATCAGAACGATTATCCTCTTGATTTTTCGCGTCATAAGAACCATTCCCCAACCAAGATCCACCCATTTTTTCTATATAAAAGAAAGAGAGTGAAGTGATACAAAAAGAACTCTGTTCGGTTTTTTAGTCTATTTATAAGAGGAGATCATATGAAAAATGTAACCGATTCTTTCCTTTCTTTGGGCCACGGGCCATCCGCTGGGAGTTTCGGGTTTAATACCGATATTTTAGCAACAAATCCAATAAATCTAAGTGTAGTGATTGGGGTATTAATCTTTTTTGGAAAGGGAGTGTGTGCGAGTTGTTTATTTCAAGAATAGGCTGGATCCAACCAGCTGTCCTTTTTCCGTTCTAACTAGGAATGCAAGGTACATTAACTTGCGAATTACTTAAGTCATATGTAAGAACCGTAGCATTTCGTAATTCATTGGTAACTATACTTTGATTCTCTATCAACCAATAATATGGGACCGTTAACATGGTTAAAGCTAAATCGTTTGAAGTCCAAACGCGGCATGGTACTCTTTCTACCACTATGTTAATATATATGTTAATGTTAATATAGAGATGGTTTCAAAAAAAAATCATTTTCTCGATATAGAGCACTCGTGTCGATAAAATGATTTGAACTACTTATGATTGGATTTGATTCCCTGTTCAAATAATGCTGACTGGACAACCTATGTATTATTCTATCTTTCTTAAAGTAAGAAAATTTTTTTGGATTGCAAAAATCAAATAAAAATAACCAACTTTGCTGACAATTACATATTTTTGTTTGGTCAGAAGAGTCCTCCGAATACTTGTGTCTTGGATTGGATTAGTGATTCCTTTTGATATTTTTATTTGATTTTTAAATATGACGAGAGAATAGAGGATAGGCTCATTACATTCAAAAAAAAAAAGATATATGAATTTACCATACGTAATGCGTAATTGAAGTAATTGAGCGGGAGAGCCAAATGAATCGAAAGATTCATGTTTGGTTCGGGAAGGGATCATGGAAATTTTGAAATGAA